TCTAATTACTGTTCGTTCTCTTAATTGAATTGCAATTAAACTCGGCCCAATCTTTTACTAAAAGGATTGAGCCGAAAACAAATAACTTATTGCATCTATTTTTATTTTAGATAGATACATACTTATCTAGATATAGAAGAATATACAAAATATAAGACTAAACAATTCAAATGTTTCTATTGGTGCGTTGGATTCACAACTAATTCGATGAATCCTTAGGATTGGTATATTCTTTTATATCCTGAATTTATATGGATCGAGCCAAGTATCACAACTCTTTCTACCCATCCTGTATATTGTCCTTTTTGTTACGTGTTGGAATATAAACTTATTACTTTTTTTATTAGTTAGTTATTAGACGAGATTTTACAAAAAAAAATTTTCATATATAGTGAAGTGCTAATCTGGATTTCCACAAAGAATACTTTTTTCAATACTCACACTCCTTATTAGATTAGTTAATAATCCTATTGATTGGATTTATATATTTATTCTGACAGGAAAAAGATATTCAAATAAATTATTTTTCATCGAATGACTATTCATCTATTGTATTTTCATGCAAAGCAAATAGGGGGCAAGAAAACTATATGGAAAGGTGGTGGTTCGATTCAATACTGTTTAAGAAAGAGTTCGAACACAGGTGTGGTTTAAGTAAATCAACGGGCGGTCTTGGTCCTATTGAAAATACTAGTGAAAGTGAAGATCCGAATAGAAATGATATGAAGAAAAATAGTCATAGTTGGGGCAGTCGTGACAATACTAGTTACAGCAATGTTGATTCTTTATTCGGTGTCAAGGACACTCGGAATTTCATCTCTGATGAAAATTTTTTAGTTATGGATAGGAATGGGAACAGTTCTTTTATTCCATATAGTTTGATATTTAAAATTTTCAAGATTTATAGTGATGAGTTTTTTCAGAGTGAACTAGAAAGTTATTTTGATAGTTATTGGTATTTTAGTTATCTAAATAATGGATCGAAGAATGACGATCCTCACGATGATCATTACATGTTGTATGATACTCAATATAGTTGGAATAATCACATTAATAGTTGTATTGACATTTATCTTGAGTCTCAAAGCTTTAGTGATACTTACATTGTAAGTGGTAGTGACAATTACAGTAACAGTTACATTTCTCGTTCCGTTTGTGGTGAAATTAAGGGGTCCGATATAAGTACCAGCGCGAATGATAGCACTATAATAGAAAGTTCCAATGATCTGGATGTAACTCAAAAATACAGACATTTGTGGGTTCAATGTGAAAATTGTTATGGATTAAATTATAAGAAAATTTTAAAATCAAAAATGAATCTTTGTGAACAATGTGGATATCATTTGAAAATGAGTAGTTCAGATAGAATCGAACTTTCGGTCGATCCGGATACTTGGGATGCTATGGATGAAGACATGGTTTCTTTGGATCCCATTGAATTTCATTCGGAAGAGGAGCCTTATAAAGATCGTATCGATTCTTATCAACGAAAGACAGGATTAACTGAAGCCGTTCAAACAGGCATAGGCCAATTAAACGGTATTACCATAGCACTTGGGGTTATGGATTTTCAGTTTATGGGGGGTAGTATGGGATCCGTGGTTGGGGAGAAAATAACCCGTTTGATTGAGTACGCTACTAAAAAGTTTCTCCCTCTTATTATAGTATGTGCTTCCGGGGGGGCGCGTATGCAAGAGGGAAGTTTGAGTTTAATGCAAATGGCTAAAATATCTTCTGCTTTATATGATTATCAATCAAAGAAAAAGTTATTCTATGTACCAATTCTTACATCTCCTACTACAGGGGGGGTGACTGCTAGTTTTGGTATGTTGGGAGATATCATTATTGCCGAACCCAATGCCTATATTGCATTTGCGGGTAAAAGAGTAATTGAACAAACATTGAATAAAACAGTACCTGAAGGTTCACAGGCGGCTGAATATTTATTCCAGAAAGGCTTATTCGATCTAATCGTACCACGTAATCCTTTAAAAAGCGTTCTGAGTGAGTTATTTCAGCTACACGCTTTCTTTCCTTTGAATCAAAATTCAATAGAGCATTAAGTTACTTTTTTATTTGTAGCAAACAAGTAGGTAGTTTATCAGAATCCAAGTAAAACGAATATGAATGGGGTTTCTTTGTTGACATAAGATCTAAATTGTAAAAAGTTGCGGATAACTTTTTTTATCTATATTCTTGATTACTAATTTAGTTAAGAGGCCTCTATCAACAAGAAAAAATATTGAATTCTTGTTTTTGTTAAATTAGGAAAATAAAAAAATTTTGTTCTACGTCTTACGTATGTATATATAATCCAAATATATAATTCTATAATATATAAACTATAGATATGATATGATATATGGTTTTGTACCTTCTATACTCACTTAGATATATAATATATAATTAGATTTATACTAATTATTTAATTCTTAATAAGATAAGATATCTTTATAAATAATAATAAATATAATATTAAATATTAATAATAATAACAGGTACAAATAAATAGTAAATTGAGGTATCCTTTATATGACAACTTTCGACTTTCCCTCTGTTTTGGTGCCTTTAGTAGGCTTAGTATTTCCGGCAATGGCAATGGCTTCTTTATTTCTTCATGTTCAAAAAAATAAGACTGTTTAGATCTGATGGGCCCAACTCTCATCCATTTTTTCAAAACTAAGACTTGTATCATAACGCAGATACCTATTTAGTGGAAGAAGGTATAACATGCGGCGCTTCCGCCGAAAGGGTTTTTGGCCTGTAGAAAGATGATAGATGATATGGGGGTAAAGGAATTATATCTATTTGAAAAAAATATCAGGATCACCGGATGGCTGAACTGTAAAATCGGTACATCTATATGTATATCGATGGGATCATACGAAGGGTATGTTTTTATTTTAGATCTAACCAATTTGATAAATTATTCTTAAAGGTTCACATCAAACTAGTACTAGTTGATGAGAGTTACTTCGGAAACAAAAAGAGTAAAGTCTAGGGTATTCTCTCAATTCCAATAAAACGAAACCAGATAAAGTATGAGTTGTCGATCAGAACATATATGGATACAACCTATAACGGGGTCGCGAAAAACAAGTAATTTCTGTTGGGCCATTATCCTTTTTTTAGGTTCATTGGGATTCTTATTGGTTGGAACTTCCAGTTATCTTGGGAAAAACTTGATATATTTATTTCCGTCTCAGCAAATCCTTTTTTTTCCACAAGGGATTGTGATGTCTTTCTATGGGATCGCGGGTCTCTTTATTAGCTCCTATTTGTGGTGCACAATTTCGTGGAATGTAGGGGGTGGTTATGATCGATTCGATAGAAAAGAAGGAATGGTGTGTATTTTTCGTTGGGGATTCCCTGGAAAAAATCGTCGCATCTTCCTCCGATTCCTTATAAAGGATATTCAATCCGTCAGAATAGAAGTTAAAGAGGGTATTTATGCTCGCCGTGTCCTTTATATGGATATCAGAGGCCAGGGGGCCGTTCCCTTGACTCGTACTGATGAGAATGTTACTCCACGGGAAATCGAACAAAAAGCAGCCGAATTGGCATATTTCTTGCGTGTACCGATTGAAGTATTTTGAGAAATGAGCTGAGAGAATGAATGCTTTCTCAGCAGGAAGGAAAAACTAAAGAATCCCCCTTTTCTATACCATAACTTAACTGAAGTTTCTTCATAACGCTCATTCTGGTCAAAGAAGACGTATACGTAACGTAACAACCACAAAACAAAACTATTTTTGGGTCTTTATATGTGTATGTAAATCTACACAACTTAAATTCAATAACAAAAACAAAATAAGTAACAAATCAAAAAATGGACTCATCCTTTATATTATATATATATATATTAAAGCATTTCGAAATTTCGAAATACATAAATTTTTTTTTAATCCAATATTTGTTGGAATTAACAGTTTAGATTCCGATAGATCCTATTTTTAAAATTTTAAAAAATTGTTTTTTTTTTGGAAATTTAGGTTTCTTTTTATACTTTCTTTTGTGTTCCTTAATGACCAAACATCTATTTTATAATGATAACTAGCCAATTTCTGTATTGTTTTGCCACTCCTTTTTGATCACCACAATGTTTATTATATTCTTCAGGAAATTCCCTCCATTTTTTTATTCCGGACTCTGAGTAGTCAGTGAAAATTTTTAAAAATATAAGATATTTTGATATAATGAAAGAAAAGAATATTCATTACTTAAATAAAAAATAAAGCGGTTCTTTCAGGTAGTCATCGATTCGTCGAAAGGGGGATACTTGCTTCGAATTTGACCAATTACTATATCTGGAAACAATATAATATTTTTTTGTTAATTATTTTAATTCGAAGTGGATTCTTTCTACATTCAAAGACTAACTCCGAAATCACAAATAAAAAACAGTGAATAGATTCATAGATTCGATACTTTGTAATAGAACTCATGTATGAGAGAAATATTGGATGGCGTAGAGTCAACTAATGAGGTCGGTTCATTAAAAATTCATAGACGAAATGAAAAAATGTCAAAAAAGAAAGCATTCACCCCTCTTTTATATCTTGCATCTATAGTATTTTTGCCCTGGTGGATTTCTCTTTCATTTAATAAAAGTCTGGAATCTTGGGTTACTTATTGGTGGAATACTAGGCAATCTGAAATTTTTTTGAATGATATTCAAGAAAAGAATATTCTAGAAAAATTCATAGAATTGGAGGAAATCTTTCTTTTGGAGGAAATGATCAAGGAATATTCGGAGACACATCTACAAAACCTTCGTATAGGAATCCACAAAGAAACGCTCCAATTAATCAAGATACACAACGAGGATCATATCCATACGATTTTGCACTTCTCGACAAATATAATCTGTTTCGTTATTCTAAGCGGTTATTCTATTTTGGGTAATGAAGAACTTGTTTTTCTTAACTCTTGGGCTCAGGAATTCCTATATAACTTAAGTGACACAATAAAAGCTTTTTCGATTCTTTTATTAACAGATT